TGTACTATTCAATAGAGTCTTTCTCAAATTCCTGTATCACTACAATTCCTGCAGTAACTGTAGTAGTACTTGTAATATAATAATCTAAAGGTTTTCTCTATTTCTCTATTATTAGCTTCGGACTCGAAACTGAGGATGAGGTAAAAATACTAGATAGTATTAGTATTCAAGGAAAGAAAACAACGAATAAATAAAATAATAATCAATATTCGTGATGCACAGATTGTTGTTGTATTAGACCCAAAGAAAAGGGTCCTTCTTGAACTAATTACAAAGATGGAGCTTTAGCTTTGTAATTAAGAAAGACAAAATGTAAAAATAAGTTCAATTTCAAGTAAAAAAGTAAAGGACATTTTCATTATAAGTTAAGATCACTCGTCGTTCTAAACCGAAAATTAAGTCAAAAAAAGGATTCGTCGATACAATCAAAAAATAAACAAAATAAAAATGATTTGGTAATTTTATTTCAGAGTGATTCAAAGAAAGTTTACTTTTTGAATGAAGTTATAAAACAACTATTTTGACTTTTTTTCTAATTATTTAAAATTTAATAAAAAAAAAAATATTCTATATATACTAATATATATTAGATATTGTTTATTAGTGTACTCAACTCAAGAGTTGCTCAATGAATCGGTTGATTCGACATTTCGAAATGGATAGATGTCACAAATGATGAATTGAGTTCTTACCTATGTTACTCTATTTTTGTTAGGACCGCCTTCTATAATTATAATAATTGATGAATTAAAAACTTTCAATTGGTATTTTTGTTTATCTTCATATCTTTTATAAATGGAAATTTAGGGAAGTGCTTTAGAAACATATGTATAAAAAGAACATATTTCATTTAGTCTCCTTATGCCTACTATAACTAGTTATTTCGGTTTTCTACTAGCAGCTTTGACTATAACCTCAGCTCTATTTATCGGTCTGAACAAGATAGGACTTATTTGAAATTAATTGAACGAACAATTCATAAAAACCTTCTGTGTTAGTTCATATATTCTATAGTTACTTAACGTGTCAATTTTCAATTCTTGGTCATTGAGATTCATGGGTAATACCGATTAATATTTAAGGATAGATATTACCTCTCCTTTTCCCCTTTCAAAGAAATTGAAATGATTGAAGTTTTTTTATTTGGAATTGTCTTAGGTCTAATTCCTATTACTTTGGCTGGTTTATTCGTAACTGCATATTTACAATACAGACGTGGTGATCAATTGGATCTTTGATTAATTAACATCTCTTTTTTTTGATTGACCTCCTACTTGTTTTAATCTACAGGAGGTCAAATTCAGATTGCTGTTCAATTATTTTAGTGTTATTTTCGACCTAACAAATAAGAAGAATCGAAGCACGCTCTGTAGGATTTGAACCTACGACATCGGGTTTTGGAGACCCGCGTTCTACCAAACTGAACTAAGAGCGCCTTAATTATTATTACAAGAAGAACTTTGTAACCCAACCCAACTTAGATATATATACTATCCTAGAGAATTTTATTCTCTATTGCTTAGGTATATCCAATTTTAATCAATCTCAATAGATTCCTCGTTACTGCTCATAAGATAAGTAATAGGTTAGGTAGGGATGACAGGATTTGAACCCGTGACATTTTGTACCCAAAACAAACGCGCTACCGAGCTGCGCTACATCCCTTTCAACCGGTCTACAGTGTCATTGTAGAGAATCCTTGTCTTGTTTTCCACATCTTTATTTCTTTTATTGAAATACAAAATTCAATTATCTTGTCATTTCTTCTTTTTTAGGTTCATATCATATAATAATAATAGACTTATATACGTACTAAATAAATATAATATGAAACCCATCGTAAAAAAAAATGAATATTTTGGGGGAATTCTCAAACAGAAAGGGACGTATTTGTTGTTTTAAGAAAAAACTAATGAATATCTATTAAATCATTGTACATTTCAAGTTGTATATTTCAATTTGCATTAGGGATTCTGTGTAGAAATACAAGTATCAGTCATTAACTACATATACGCATCTGTTTCTATATGTATTAGCATTATGTATTACAAATTGTATTAAAATTACAATAACGAATAAAAAGAAGGAGGATTTAAAATGCGAGATCTAAAAACATATCTTTCCGTGGCACCGGTAGTAAGTACTATATGGTTTGGGTCTTTAGCAGGATTATTGATAGAGATCAATCGTTTATTTCCGGATGCGTTGATATTCCCTTTTTTTTCATTATAGTAATTGGGAATTGGGAAGGGGTGACGAAAATTAAATTAGAGATACAATCAAAAATTTGTGACTAATCCCTCCCCTTCTCTTCTTAATTTTTAGAATTCAAAATAAATTCGAAAAAGACTAAAAGTGGATTCACCCGCGTGAAACTAAGAACTTGGGTTTCCAGGCTAAAAATTTAATTATTAATTAATAATAGAGTGAGAAAGAAAATGGACTAGCTGTGGCAACAATATCATACAAAAAACTTCAATGTTGTACAGCGATTATAAATTCTAAATATATATTATATTAAGTAGAAATTTTTATATTACTTATTATTACTATATTGATTGCAACTAAATCTTTAATAATTGGATTTCAAGTTAGCAACTTCTATTTTTTTTCCTTCCTTTCTTCTTCTTCGCTTCGGATTGGAAAATATAAAAATAGAAGAGTTCAATCAATCAAAAACCCAAAGGAGGTTCATGGCCAAGGGTAAAGATGCCCGAGTAACGATTATTTTGGAATGTACCAGTTGTGTTCGAAACCGCGTGAATAAGGAATCAATAGGCATTTCCCGATATATTACTCAAAAAAATCGACATAATACGCCTAGTCGATTGGAATTGCGAAAATTCTGTCCTTCTTGTTACAAACATACGATTCACGGGGAGATAAAGAAATAGATCGAACCGATCGCTCGCGTGGCCGCCTTACATTCCAAGGAAGATGAAAAACGACATATTCTATATAACAATAATTACATATTATATATAACAACAATTATATCATATCCAACGGATCCTATATTTATTTAAATATAAACAAAACAATTCTCTATTCTTAATTCGAAATCATTTTTGATCCGATCAAAAAAGAATTAATATTTTCGGGACAAGGAATAAAAAAATCATGGATAAATCCAAGCGAATCTTTTTTAAATCCAAGCGATCTTTTCGTAGGCGTTTGCCCTCGATACAATCGGGGGATCGAATTGATTATAGAAACATGAGTTTAATTAGTCGATTTATTAGTGAACAGGGAAAGATATTATCTAGACGGGTGAATAGATTGACCTTAAAACAACAACGATTAATTACTATTGCTATAAAACAAGCTCGTATTTTATCTTCGTTACCTTTTCTTAATAATGAAAAACAATTTGAAAGAAGCGAGTCGACTCCTAGACCTACCGGTCTTAGAACTAAAAATAAATAGGCTTTCTCTTCAATTTCAATTGAATCAAAAAATACCAATCCGAACTCAAATGCGAATTGCCGTTTTGTTCAAAAAATATCAAAATTAAGATAAGATTTGATTGTAGTGTCGTAAGAAAAAAAAGAATTGGGGAAGAAGAATAAATCTTTTTTTATTGAACGTATTTGTTCATTGTGACGACTTTATCAAATTCTATCCTATTTTTTTTTTATCATACTAATTTCTACTCTACCTTCCCGGAGTTCATTCGCCAGGGAACTCCGTTTAAAACATTCCAATGGATTCCTTTCAATCTCCTTCTTTTAAGATCTCATTGGAAATCATATAAAGACAATTCCTATTTAATATAGCTATTTGTGCAAGTATTTTACGATTAAGAAGCAACTGCTTCTTGTACAGATTGTGTATAAATCTACTATAACTATAGTATACCTTATTGTCTCGTATTACTGCATTTAGCCGAGTGATCCACAAACGACGAAAATATCTCTTTTGCTTACCTCTATCCTGATGAGCCGAAACCAAAGCTCTTATTTTCTGTTGATTAATAGTACGAGTAAGTCTTGAATGAGCCCCTCGAAAGCTTGATGCAAATAAACGAATTTTTGTTCTACGTCTTCGGGCTATATATCCTCGTTTAATTCTAGTCATTGACTAAATGAAACTTTGATGAATAACTAATTGATTTCTTTTCTTTCAGTTATTGTCCTTCCCTTTTCTAGTCTATTAATAAGAAAACGGATTCTTCCAATGTATAAAATAAAAATTCCAATGGCTTTTGCTACTATAACCTTCCCAACCACGATTTTTTCTTTTTTTTCTAGACTTCTCACCTAGAAATAAGAAATTGTATTGATACTATAAAACATAGTAAATAAAAAAGTAGTAAATATAATAAATAGGTATAGTGGGTTCCATCGTTTCTATGGTTACTTCTTAAACGGTAAGGTCCTCTCTATACACCGGAGCCTCTTCCCTCATTTAATCAACGTTATTGTTAACTTGTACAGTTCACACTCTTTGGCTCTACCCATAATTATCCAGTAATAGGTCTTTCACAACGAGACCCACTCATACAGTAACGGTATGTAATTATATTATGAAGATTAGCTGAGTAGCTGACCCTGTTAGTCCGTTCTTGCAAGAGTCAAGAGTAAGGGCAGAATATTTCTGCTTTTTAAATAGGATTTCCCTGCTTAATGAATACCATTTGCTACCAATGGGGAATTCTTTCTCATCTTAAATGAAAAATGGAAGTGATTGGATTTGTACCAATAGCAACCATAAATTAATTTGATACCACAATAAAAGAATATGATAGAGCTTTTTTAGATTTTTAGATATTTTCATTTTTCGATTCGATAGTGAATGGTGTTTTTCCATTCTATCCTATTCACTCTTACTGATCACTGATACGGAATCAATTGTTTTTTTTTTTTTTCTTTTGGTGGCCTAATCCATGATCTGAACGAGTCGCACATACACCCTAGTACACGTTCCTCGTCGCTGAGGACACCCCCGAAGAGCGGGGGATTTCGTGACATTTTTGATTGGCTGTCTTGTCTTTCTAATAAGTTGTTGAATAGTTGGCATGTTGAATTATATACATAATGGGTTGGTTTAGATCGATCCTAACCGGATGATTATAAATCATTTTTTTATTAATAGATTCATCGAATACAATATTTTTTATTTATTTTATTGTTATTATATTAAACCTGGTAAGAAGAGAAAATATCAAATTGCATATTTGCGGAAATCCCAGTTCTTTTTTATTCAACCGCTACAAGATCAACAAGTCCATGAGCTTGGGCTTCTGTTGCTGACATAAAAACATCTCTTTCCATGTCTTCGGAAACAACCCATAAAGATTTGCCCGTTCTTTGTCCATAAACCCTTGTGATGGTTTCGCGCAGCTTCAGTAGTTCTTCCGCTTCCAGGATAAATTCCCCCGTCGGTGCCTCATAAAAAGAACTAGCCGGTTGATGGATCATTACCCTGATGATATAACATAATCAAAAATTCTTTTATCTCGCATAATGAAAATGAAAGGCGAAAAAGAATAATAAGAAAAAAAAGATAGAATTGAACAACCGTACAGGCATCTTTTGTATATTGCATACGGCTCTATAATGGAATTCACTTTTCCCTTTTTTTTACCTTACATAGAAGAAATCTAAAATAAATTAAATGATAGGGTCTATCCTATTCACATAGGTCAATGATCCAATAACCACCCTTCCTTTTTGAGTAGTAAAAAAATACTATGATGGTTCCGTTGCTTTATATATATATTTCGTCTGTTATTTAGCAATCCCAAAGTTTTTTTATTTGAAAAATATATATATATCTAAGTAAAAAACGAGATTCTATTTTCGTAAAAGTTTGTGACGCTGAAATGGATCTCCTGATATATCAGCTAAAATTGGAAATACCTTTATATCTCATACAACTCTTTCGATACATAATGTAACAATTTTGAAAACAAAAAAATTCTCATATCGAATTCGAAATGCCATGCTATTATTACTTAATCATATTTCTTATATCGCGAAGGCATAGTCTTTTTTTTCTCTCAAATCAAATAAAAAATAAAAACTCATTGGCGCCAAGCGTGAGGGAATGCTAGACGTTTGGTAATTTCTCCTCCGACCAGAATAAAAGATCCCATTGAAGCGGCTAATCCCATGCATATTGTTTGTACGTCTGGTTGCACAAATTGCATAGTATCATAAATAGCTAATCCAGGAATTACCCATCCGCCGGGAGAGTTTATAAACAAATACAGATCCTTGGTATCATCCTCTATACTGAGATATACCATAAGACCAATAAGTTGATTTGAGATCTCGCTATCAACCTCTTGACCTAAAAAAAGTAATCTTTCTCGATAAAGTCGGTTGATTGGGATAAAATTGTATCCCTTTGGAACCGTACATGCATCTTTTGATGCATACGGTTCAACACAAATTGCGAAAAAAAAGAATCAATGTGTAGATTATAGTTTTTTTTTTTTTTTTTCATAGCAGGCCCTGTCGAACTTGTAATAAAAGAGCTCTTTTTCTTTCATTTTGTAAAAAAAGATGGGTTTTGGTCTGTTTATGTTTCTATTTCTTTCTATATTTCTTTTCTATAAATAGAAAAATAAACAAAAAATTCACTAAACTTATAAACAAACTTATCGAACGATCTTCTCATTGATGTATTGTTTCATCGGAATCCAAATCACGATGTAATTTTCTTGTTCCTGAATGGTCTTCTTGAATTCTTTTAGGTTTATGCTCTACTCCGAGTAAAGATCTGCCCGATTTTGATTTGCCTATATAGGACAAATGGACAAATACTATGTCTTTTTGCTACGACTTCTTTTTTTTTTTTTTCAATTTATTTCATATCTCCTACCAAATCCAAATATTAAATATTCAATTTGAAATCACGTCTATTCATATTAGAAATCGAATATAATATAAAATATGATCATCTAAGTAGAAATCCTAGATATATTACCAATTGTTTTGTTTCTAAACGGAGCCTGGATACTTCATTTTATTGGTCGAACCAAGCCAACCATAAATTATTTGAATTGCTAATATTAATTTGTATACCCCCCTAAAAAATATATTTAAGTGCACTTCATTGCATTTCACGCTCCAAATTTTTGATAATTCAATCAATCTTTCTTGGGCGAAAGGGAGGATATCTCGATCGGGGAAGAGAACGGGGGAATACCATATGACCCAATATATCTGACAAGTCGCACTATACGTCAACCCACGATGCATCTTCGTCTCCAGGACTTCGAAAAGGTACTTTTGGAACACCAATAGGCATTAAATGTAAAGAAAATTTAAGTACTATATCTCACTTTGATGTGAAAGCGTAAATAGGTTTATTATCTTAATAATATTGTATCTTTTAGCATCTTTTATACATAGCATAGATTGAATAAGTTTAGTTCATATTATAAAAAAGGCAAATTCTTACAAATGGGTCCTTTGAATGATGAACAAATAAAGAGGCAGTTACTCAGATAAAATGCGATCAACGTCCGACCATTGCGTCTTGGTACTTATCGGGTGTAGAATAAATCTGCTTCTTGTTCCTACGAGCAAAATTGTTCCATTATTACTAAACTAAAAAACATTCTTACTAAAAGAATAGAACAAATATGAATCCTTTCCCCGAGATAATCCACTAAAAAAGTAAGGTCCCTAGTAGAGTTTTTTTAAAGTGCAATAAAGTTACATAGTGTCTATTTTTCATTGATATAAGGGGTATTTTTATGGGTTTGCCTTGGTATCGTGTTCATACGGTCGTATTGAATGATCCCGGCCGTTTGATTTCTGTCCATATAATGCATACAGCTCTGGTTGCTGGTTGGGCCGGTTCGATGGCTCTATACGAATTAGCAGTTTTTGATCCCTCTGACCCTGTTCTTGATCCAATGTGGAGACAAGGTATGTTCGTTATACCTTTCATGACTCGTTTAGGAATAACCAATTCGTGGGGTGGTTGGAGTATCACAGGGGGAACTATAACGAACCCGGGTATTTGGAGTTACGAAGGTGTGGCTGGTGCACATATTGTGTTTTCTGGCTTGTGCTTTTTAGCAGCTATCTGGCATTGGGTGTATTGGGATCTAGAAATATTTTCTGATGAACGTACAGGAAAACCCTCTTTGGATTTGCCCAAGATCTTTGGAATTCATTTATTTCTCTCAGGGGTGGCTTGCTTTGGTTTTGGCGCATTTCATGTAACAGGATTGTATGGTCCTGGAATATGGGTATCCGATCCTTATGGACTAACGGGAAGGGTACAAGCTGTAAATCCAGCATGGGGCGTGGAAGGTTTTGATCCTTTTGTTCCGGGAGGAATAGCTTCTCATCATATTGCAGCGGGAACCTTGGGCATATTGGCGGGTCTATTCCATCTTAGTGTCCGTCCGCCCCAACGTCTATACAAAGGATTACGTATGGGAAATATTGAAACCGTCCTTTCCAGTAGTATCGCTGCGGTCTTTTTTGCAGCTTTTGTAGTTGCTGGAACTATGTGGTATGGTTCGGCAACTACCCCGATTGAATTATTTGGGCCCACTCGTTATCAATGGGATCAAGGATACTTTCAACAAGAAATATATCGAAGAGTTAGTGCTGGGCTAGCCGAAAATCAAAGTTTATCTGAAGCTTGGTCTAAAATTCCAGAAAAATTAGCCTTTTATGATTACATCGGCAATAATCCGGCAAAAGGGGGATTATTCAGAGCGGGCTCAATGGACAACGGGGATGGAATAGCTGTTGGTTGGTTAGGACACCCTATCTTTAAAGATAAAGAAGGGCGTGAACTTTTTGTACGTCGTATGCCTACGTTTTTTGAAACATTTCCGGTTGTTTTGGTAGATGGAGACGGAATTGTTAGAGCCGATGTTCCTTTTCGAAGGGCAGAATCAAAATATAGTGTTGAACAAGTAGGTGTAACTGTTGAGTTCTATGGCGGTGAACTCAATGGAATCAGTTATAGTGATCCTGCTACTGTGAAAAAATATGCTAGACGTGCGCAATTAGGTGAAATTTTTGAATTAGATCGTGCTACTTTGAAATCTGATGGTGTTTTTCGTAGCAGTCCGAGGGGCTGGTTTACTTTTGGACATGCTTCGTTTGCTCTGCTCTTCTTCTTCGGGCACATTTGGCATGGTGCTAGAACTTTGTTCAGGGATGTTTTTGCTGGTATTGACCCAGATTTGGATGCTCAAGTAGAATTTGGAGCATTCCAAAAACTTGGAGATCCAACTACAAGAAGACAAGTAGTCTGATAGAATATTGTTTTGTTATTTTTTGTCTTTAGTTTTGGGATTTGATATAGAATACCGGATAAATCTTGATTTGAATCGATGTCTTTTCTTTGACTCTTGGTTTGTTCTTTCTTTATCCGGGAGACGATCTCAAATAAATAGGTATGGAAGCTATAATTGTAAACCACGATCGAATCTATGGAAGCATTGGTTTATACATTTCTTTTAGTCTCAACTCTAGGAATCATTTTTTTCGCTATCTTTTTTCGAGAACCGCCTAAAGTTCCAACTAAAAAATGAACTAATTTTTCATTATCTCAATTGAAAGTAATGAGCCTCCCGATATTGGGAGGCTCATTACTTCAACTAGTCCCCATGTTCCTCGAATGGATCTCTTAGTTGTTGAGAGGGTTGCCCAAAAGCAGTATATAAGGCGTACCCAGTAAAACTTACAAGTAAACCAGATATAAATATGGCAACTAGGGTTGCTGTTTCCATTATTATATAATTAAAAGACCACAATAGATCTATGCTAAGATCATTTATTTACAACGGAATGGTATACAAAGTCAACAGATCTCAATGAATAGAAAATAGGATTTATGGCTACACAAACTGTTGAGGGTAGTTCTAGATCTGGTTCAAGACGAACTGGTGCAGGGAGTTTATTGAAACCATTGAATTCAGAATATGGTAAAGTAGCTCCTGGGTGGGGAACTACTCCTTTGATGGGTATCGCAATGGCTTTATTTGCGGTATTCCTATCTATTATTTTGGAGATTTATAATTCTTCTATTTTACTAGACGGAATTTCAATGAATTAGATTCACAAAAACTATTAACTCACTTTTCACTACAAAGTGAAGCATTTAATTCTCTGATTTTTATCCCATTCTATTTTGGTAGTTCGATCGTGAAATTTCTTTGTTTCTGTATTTCCGGAATATGAGTGTGTGACTTGTTAGAATTGATCCTATGGATAGTACAGAGAGCGGGTCTGTCATCTTGCTAGAGATGGTTTTACTTCGTCGGATATTGTCATTCTATGATAGTATCTGAAGCACGGACTATATGAAATATCTTACTAAAGTATTAGAACTATGATTCATTCTTAACTTAATATTCAGACCTCGTGACCGGACTCCTTTTTTGCTTATTTTGATCAAAGTACAAAGGTTTCTTTTGATTTTTAGTCATTATGTCTATTCATTGAATAAGTGATGATCCAACGATTCTTACTCAAGGAATTTTTGGACTTAGTTTGAAAAGGTTTTATTGACTCATCGTGGTTCTAGTATGAATCTGAGGTTTTAATTGATTCATAGGGTCTTAACAAGAGAATTCCTATCAATAATAAAGAAAACACTAGTAAAGTCTCATTACACATAAATAAATAAATAAAATAGGGAAATAGAAGATTCAAGAGGCCTGATCAACATAGAGATAAATGAGCCGACTTGAGATTTTGGCATTATAACCATAATAAAGAGTTTTTGTATTCTTTCTTTATCTTTTCTTTAGAAAAGAGTGAATAATACAATTAGGAAGTTTCGAACGCATATCCGATAGAACTTGTATTTTGGTCTTTATGTTTGAGCCGTACGAGATGAAATTTTCATATACGGTTCTTAGAGGGGGAGGGTTGGCTTACCTATCTCAATAAAATCTATGATTGGTTCGAAGAACGTCTTGAGATTCAGGCAATTGCGGATGATATAACTAGTAAATATGTTCCCCCTCATGTCAACATATTTTATTGTCTAGGAGGAATTACGCTTACTTGTTTTTTAGTACAAGTAGCTACGGGGTTTGCTATGACTTTTTATTATCGCCCGACCGTTGCGGAGGCTTTTACTTCTGTTCAATATATAATGACTGAAGCTAACTTTGGTTGGTTAATCCGATCAGTTCATCGATGGTCGGCAAGTATGATGGTACTAATGATGATCCTACACGTATTTCGTGTGTATCTCACAGGTGGCTTTAAAAAACCTCGTGAATTGACTTGGGTTACAGGTGTGGTTTTGGGTGTATTGACCGCATCTTTTGGTGTAACTGGTTATTCCTTACCTCGGGACCAAATAGGTTATTGGGCAGTAAAAATTGTAACTGGTGTACCGGACGCTATTCCTGTAATAGGATCGCCCTTGGTAGAGTTATTGCGCGGAAGTGCTAGTGTGGGACAATCCACTTTGACTCGTTTTTATAGTTTACACACTTTTGTATTACCTCTTCTTACTGCCGTATTTATGTTAATGCACTTCCTAATGATACGTAAGCAAGGTATTTCCGGTCCTTTATAAAGAGGCTATATTATACTATTTGTAATCAATCATTTATCACATGGGGTAGGAACAATAGTATTTCATTGCTATAAATATGGATTATTGAAAAGAATAAGACATGTATTTGGATATTTCTCTTCAACTCCACAAAAATCTATAAATAAAGTCATTATTTATTTGACACTCATAGTTGAAGTGAATTCTCTGAAGATAAAATGGATTATGGGAGTGTGTGACTTGAACTATTGATTGGTTTGTGCAGAATATATGTCCTTATCTGCCACATTTGAATTCAAAACAAAAATGTGTCTTTGTTCCAACCACCGCGAAAGCTCCATATAGAGGATAAGGTGGTTCGTTGGAAGAGAATCGTTTTTTTCTATGATCAGAATCGATCATGTCATCTATGAACAGGCTCCGTAAGATCCAGTCGAAAGAATAAGTGATGTGGCATAATTTTGATTAGATTATGTTTTATATCTTTCACTTACTTAATAGTATGTAAATGGATTCATTTCCTATGCATTGACTTGATTTATTATACTATCGGAGTGAAACAAGGGATCTAAAGAAGAACAGAGGCTAAATTCAATTAGTAACAAGTAAATTCTTTGTATAGAAAAAGTCCCGCTATTTTGGGGATAAGGTCCAATTGAAAGGTCTGAGACGACCCATAAAGCACTTGATTATAATCAACCTTGTAAGCCTACTTGGGTATTGAGCATTTATCTGTAAGAACTGGATTTTGTGCAATGTCTGTCTGATTGTTGAAACTCCGAAAAGGAAACTAAACTGGTAAATTTTTACTTATATAGAATCATTCATATATGTGTGGATATGGATAGCATATCGATTTTTTTATATGGGTATATTTGGTTCGTTTGATTCGTGCTCGAGCCGGATGATGAAAAATTATCATGTCCGGTTCTTTCGGGGGATGGATCGAGAATAATTCACCTATCCTAATAACAAAAAAACCTGACTTGAACGATCCTGTATTA